TCTTAAAATTATATAATAATGGAAACAGCAACCCTAGTCGCCATCTTTATATCTGGTTTACTTGTAAGTTTTACTGGGTATGCTTTATATACCGCTTTTGGGCAACCCTCCCAACAACTAAGAGATCCCTTCGAGGAACACGGAGACTAGTTGAAGTAATGAGCCTTCCCATATGGGAAGGCTCATTACTTCAATTGAGATAATGAAAAATTATTTCATCTTTTTAGTTTGAATTTTAGGAGGTTCCCTAAAAAAGATAGCGAAAAAAATTATCCCTAGAGTCGAGACTAATAGAAATGTATAAACCAATGCTTCCATAGATTCGATTGTGGTTTACAATTATAGCTTCCATACCTGTTTACTTGGGATTCTTTTCCCGATAATGATAAAAAAGAAAGAGTAAAAAAAAGGTGGTGATTCAAATCAAGATTGCCCTAATATCCTATGTCAAATCACAAAAAAAATAGAGGCAAAAAATAACAAAGCAATGTTGGATTAAACTCCTTGTCTTCTTGTAGTTGGATCTCCAATTTTTTGGAATGCGCCAAATTCTAATTGAACATCCAAATCGGGGTCAATACCAGCAAAAACATCTCTGAACAAGGTTCTAGACCCATGCCAAATGTGTCCGAAAAAGAAGAGTAGGGCAAAGGAAGCATGCCCAAAAGTAAACCAACCCCTCGGACTACTACGAAAAACACCATCCGATTTCAAAGTAGCACGGTCTAGTTCGAAAATTTCACCCAATTGAGCACGTCTAGCATATTTTTTCACAGTAGCAGGATCACTATAACTGACCCCGTTGAGTTCACCACCATAAAACTCAACAGTTACACCCACTTGTTCAACGCTATACTTAGATTCCGCTCTTCTAAAAGGAACGTCAGCTCTAACAATTCCGTCCCCATCTATCAAAACGACCGGAAAGGTTTCAAAAAAAGTAGGCATACGGCGTACAAAGAGTTCACGTCCTTCTTTATCTCTAAAAATAGGGTGTCCTAACCACCCAACAGCTATTCCATCGCCGTTGTCCATTGAGCCCGCTCTAAATAATCCTCCTTTCGCTGGATTATTGCCAATGTAATCATAAAAAGCTAATTTCTCAGGAATTTTCGACCAAGCTTCTGATAAACTTTGATTTTCGGCTAGCCCAGCACTTATTCGTCGGTATATTTCTTGCTGAAAGTATCCCTGATCCCATTGATAACGAGTAGGGCCAAATAATTCGATCGGAGTAGTTGCTGAACCATACCACATAGTTCCAGCAACAACAAAAGCTGCAAAAAAGACAGCAGCGATACTACTAGAAAGAACGGTTTCAATATTGCCCATACGTAATCCTTTGTATAGACGTTGAGGCGGACGGACACTAAGATGGAATAGACCGGCTAATATGCCTAATGTCCCTGCTGCAATATGATGAGAAGCTATTCCTCCTGGAACAAAAGGATCAAAACCTTCCACGCCCCATGCTGGACTTACAGGTTGTACTTTTCCAGTTAGTCCATAAGGATCGGACACCCATATTCCGGGACCGTACAAGCCAGTTACATGAAATGCACCAAAACCAAAACAAGCCACTCCGGAAAGAAATAAATGAATTCCAAAAATCTTAGGCAAATCCAAAGAAGGTTTTCCTGTACGTTCATCAGAAAAAATTTCTAGATCCCAATACACCCAATGCCAAATAGCTGCCAAAAAGCACAAGCCAGAAAACACAATATGCGCTCCGGCCACACCTTCGTAACTCCAAATGCCGGGATCCGTTATAGTCCCCCCTGTAATACTCCAACCACCCCATGAATTAGTTATTCCTAAACGAGTCATGAAGGGTATAACGAACATACCCTGTCTCCACATTGGATCAAGAACGGGGTCAGAGGGATCAAAAACGGCTAATTCATATAGAGCCATCGAACCGGCCCAACCAGCAACCAGAGCTGTATGCATGATATGGACAGAAATCAACCGGCCGGGATCATTCAATACGACGGTATGAACACGATACCAAGGCAAACCCATGAAAATACCCCTTTATTAAAGAAAAATGACACTATGTAACTTTATTGCATTGGAAAAGACTATGACTATGCAATGGATCCCTTTTGTTCAATGGATTATCTCGGAACAAGGGTTAATGTTTGTTCTATTCTTATTGGTAATAATGGAACAATTATGTTTGTAGGAACAAAAAGAAACAAATCTATTCTATACCCGATAAGTAGCAATACGCAATGGGGAGTTGATACCATCGTCTATCAGTAAATGCTTTCATACCTGGTTATTATTGGAAGGCTATATTGGTAAGAATTTTCCTTTATTTATTCTGTCTTTTAAAACGAAACCTTTCTAATCTATGCAGAAAATAGAACAAAGATTGATATTAGAAAGACAATAAACCTAATTACTATTATTACGTTTCCACATCAAAGTGAAATAGAGTACTTAATTATTTTTTCTTTTATTTAATGCCTATTGGTGTTCCAAAAGTTCCCTTTCGAAGTCCTGGAGAGGAAGATGCATCTTGGGTTGACGTATAGTGCGACTTGTCAGATATATTGGGTCATATGGGATTTCCCCGTTCTCTCTCCCGATTGAGATATCCTCCCTTTCGCCCAAAAAAGATTGATTGAATCATCCAAAATTTGGAGCGTGAAATGCAATTAGATCCATTTTTTAGTTTTAGGGGGATTTAGATTATCAGTTAGAAAAATTTATGGCTGGCTCGGTTGGACCAACAAAATGAAGTATCCAGACTCCGTTTATAAAAAGCCCAATCCCAATTGGGATTATATTGCAGATTACTACTTGTATTATATTATATAGTTTATTTTTTTTAACTCTTAATTGTTTCGATTTGAAATTAAATAAAAAAAAATCGAAAAAGAGCAATCTCAATCTTAATCACTCGAATAAAGTAATGAATAGGTTGAATATTGAAATTAATGAAAGAAAGAAAAAAACGGGAAATCTTAACAAAAAAACAAGTGGTATTGGAAACATTTGTCCTATATGTGCAAATAAAAATCGGGCAGATCTTTACCCGGAGTAGAGCATAAACCTAAAAAAATGAAAGAGACCCATTCAAGAACAAGAAAATGACATCGTGATTTGTATTGAATCTTGATGATATGATACATCAATGAAAAGTAAGTTCGATAGGGTTAGTAAATTCTATAATATTTTTTTATTTTAGTAGAATTTTATTCTATTTTAATTATAGAAATAGTATTCTATTATTATTATTATATGGATAATTAGGTAATTTCGGGAAAGGAGCAATAAAGTAATCTTTTCTTGAAAAATGGAAAAGGAGACCCTTGATTATTCATTATCAAATCTCTATGAAAAATAAAAAATAAAGGGATATATAATCTACACATTGATTTTTTTTCACAATTTTGTTTGAACCGTATGCATCAAAAGGTGCATGTACGGTTCCTAAGGGATACCATTTTACCCTAATCAACCGACTTTATCGAGAAAGATTACTTTTTTTAGGCCAAGAAGTCGATAGCGAGATCTCGAATCAACTTATTGGTCTTATGGTATATCTCAGTATCGAGGACGATACCAAGGATTTGTATTTGTTTATAAATTCTCCTGGCGGGTGGGTAATACCCGGAGTAGCTATTTATGATACTATGCAATTTGTGCGACCAGATGTACATACAATATGCATGGGGTTAGCTGCTTCAATGGGATCTTTTATCCTGGTCGGAGGAGAAATTACCAAACGTTTAGCATTCCCTCACGCTTGGCGCCAATGAGTTTTTATTTTGAGAGAAAAAAGAAGACTATGCCTTCACCATATGAAATATTAATATTAAGTAATAATAGCATGGCACTTTGAATTCGATATGAGAAATTTTTTTTCTATTTTAGTTTCAAAACATTCGATTATGTATCGAAAGAGTAGTATGAGATGAAGAGTATTCCCGATTTTTTATTTTCTATCAGGAGTCCATTTCAGCGTCACAAACTTTTTTCATAAAAAAAGACTCTATTTAGGTTTGAAAGAGTACAAAAAAATTTCTTCCTTATTTTTCGGATCAAAAAGAAACTTTGGGATTGCTGAATTACAGACGAAATAAATATATAAAGCAACGGAGCCATCATAGTATTTTTGAATTCCTACGAAAAGAAGGGTGGTAATTGGATAATTTACTGATCGGGATCTGATCGATTCTATATTTTCTCTTTCTTCAACGGAAAATCAAAGTAAATTCCATTGTAAAGCCGTATGCAATGCGAAAAAGATGCACGTACGGTTGTTCAATTCTATCTTTTTTATTGTTATTTCGTATTTCTTCTCTTCGCCTAATTGTGCGAGATAGAAGAACTTTTATTATGGTATATCATCAGGGTAATGATTCATCAACCCGCGAGCTCTTTTTATGAGGCACAAACGGGAGAATTTCTCCTGGAAGCGGAAGAACTTTTGAAATTGCGCGAAACCCTCACAAGGGTTTATGTACAACGAACGGGCAAACCTGTATGGATTGTATCCGAAGATATGGAAAGGGATATTTTTATGTCAGCAACAGAAGCCCAAGCTCATGGAATTGTTGATCTTGTAGCGGTCGAATAAAACGAATAAAAATAGTTAAACATTTACAATTTTTTGTTGTTACTAGGTTTACCAGTCTGGGTTTCCTATTCTATTAATTAGAAATAGATTCGGTTAGGATTGATCTAAACCAGCCCATTATGTATATGATTCAGCATGCCAACTATTAAACAACTTATTAGAAACACAAGACAGCCAATCAGAAATGTCACGAAATCCCCCGCTCTTCGGGGATGCCCTCAGCGCCGAGGAACATGTACTAGGGTGTATGTGTGACTCGTTCAGATTATGAGCTGGAACAAAAACAAATGAAAGGAAAGAATTTTTCCAGTATCAATGATCAGTACTGGTGAATAGTCTAAAACTCCAGTCACTATCTAAAATTAATAAAATAAAAAAGATCCATTCATCTATTGAGTATGAAATTTATGGTTTCTATTGGTATAAATCGGATTTAAGATAAGAAAAAACTTCCCATCGGTAGCGAACGTTATCCGTTTAGCAGGGAATCTTATTTTAAGAGCAAAAAAATTCTGCTCCCATTCTTGCAAGAACGGACTAACAGGGTCAGCTATCCAGCTAACCTTCAAAATTAAATATCGTTACTGTATAGGCAGATCTCATTGTGAAAGACCTATTACTGGAGAATTCATGGGTAGAGCCAAAAAGTTTGAACTGTACAAGTTATCAATAAGATTCCGGAAATGAAATGAAGTAAAGGGCTCCGGTGTATAGAAAGGACCTCACCGTTTAAAAAGTAACCATAGAAACGAAGGAACCCACTATTTCTTTAATTATCTATATTTAATTTGAATTTACATTTTTTTATTTACTTTTGTTTGATACATTAATACAATTTTTTGTCTTGTTTCAAGGCGAAATGTCGAAAAAAAAAAAATAAAAAAAGTGGTTGGGAAGGTTATAGTAGCAAAAGCCATTGGAATTTTTATTTTATACATTGGAAAAATCCGTTTTGTTATTAATAGATCAGGGAAATAAAAGAATAACTCAAAGAAAGAAAATCAATTAGTTATTCATCAAAGTTTTATTTATTCAATGACTAGAGTTAAACGAGGATATATAGCTCGAAGACGAAGAAGAAAAATTCGTTTCTTTGGATCAAGCTTTCGAGGGGCTCATTCAAGGCTTACTCGAACTATTGCTCAACAGAAAATACGAGCTTTGGTTTCTGCTCATCGGGATAGAGATAGACAAAAGAGGGATTTTCGTCGTTTGTGGATCACTCGGATAAACGCAGTAATTCGCGAAAAAGTTGTATACTATAATTATAGTAAATTTATACACGATCTGTACAAGAGACAGTTGCTTCTTAATCGTAAAATACTTGCCCAAATAGCTATATTAAATAGGAATTGTATTTATATGATTTACAATGAGATCATAAAAAAGGAAGGTTCGAAAGAATACCTCGAAATGATTTAAATTAAGTTCCCCGGAGTTTATTCTCCGGGAGTCTAGAGTAGAAATTAGTCTGAGAAAATACGATAAATATAAATAAATAAAAATCAACAAATTCATTCAAAAAAAAAAATTCCCAATTTTTATATTATCTTACGACGTGACAATCAAATCTAGAAGAATCTAGATTCTCCTATTTTTTTAGAACAAAACCGCAATCCGTTAAATATTAAATAAAGAAAAAGAATAAATAAGTCTATTATTTTATTTATTTTTGGTTCTAAAACTCGCAGTTCTAGTAGTCGACTCGGTTCTTTCAAATTGTTTCTCATTATTAAGAAAAGGTAACAAAGATAAAATACGAGCTTGTTTTATAGCAATAGTAATTAATCGTTGTTGTTTCAAGGTCAATCTATTCACTCGCCTAGATAAAATTTTTCCTTGTTCACTAATAAATCGACTAATTAAACTCATGTTTCTATAATCAATTCGATCCCCCGATTGGATCGGGGGCAAACGCCTACGAAACGATCGCTTGGATTTAATAAAGGGTCGCTTGGATTTATCCATAGTTTGTTTAGTTTCGTCCTTATACCGAAAATCCTAAAAATCCTATTTCTTAATTCTAATTTTTTTAGGTCCAGCCTAAATAGGATTTGTTTATTTCTATTTTATATATTATATATAATAATATGAAATCTTTAATATAGAAATAAATTTTCTATTAAAAAAAATAGTAAATAATATATAATGAAAATTGTTTTGTCCCCTTAACTTGAAAGGATAATAGACAGACGCCCGGTTCGATCTATTTCTTTATCTCTCCATGAATTGTATGTTTGTAACAATAGGGGCAGAATTTTCGCAATTCCAACCGACTAGGCGTATTGTGTCGATTCTTTTGAGTAATATATCTGGAAACACCCCTTGATCCTTTATTAACACTCTTTCGAACACAACTAGTACATTCCAGAATAACTTTTATTCGGACATCTTTACCCTTAGCCATGAACCTCCTTTGGATATGGATATTTGATTCAAGCAACTTTTCTATTTTTTTCCTTTAAATAGAAAAGTTGCAAAAACAGAAGTTGCTAACTAGAAAAACAATTCGAAAGATTTTGTTGAAATCAATAGAGTAAGAATAAGAATAATATATAAGTTAAGGAAAGAAATACTACGGAATCAAATTCAAAAGTTTTTTAACTATATTTCTAATCACAGTATTTCATTCTCTAATCTTCGTTAACCCCTTCCCATATCAATAACTAGAATGAAAAAAAGGGGAATGTCAACGCATCTGGGAAAAAACGATTGATTTCTATTAATAGACCGGCTAAAGTACCAAACCATAAAGTACTTAGTACCGGTGCCACGGAAAGATATGTTTTGAAATCTCGCATTTTAAATCCTCCTTTAAAATTTCTTTAATGTAGAAAAAAGGTAATCCATATCTAATCTATGATCCGATGTATATATGATAGTTAAAGACTACTTGTGTTTGTATAAGC